CTCGGGTTATGGAAGAAGGAACCGAGGAGGAGGTATCAGCAACAACTGGGTTTCTTGCGGGACAGCTCATGATGTTCATATCGATCTATTATGCGCCTCTGCATCTAGCATTGGGTAGACCTCATACAATAACTGTCCTAGTTCTACCGTATCTTTTGTTTCATTTCTTCTGGAACAATCACAAAAACTTTTTTGATTCTGGATCTACTACCAGAAATTCAATGCGTAATCTCAGCATTCAATGTGTATTCCTGAATAATCTCATTTTTCAATTCTTCAACCATTTCATTTTACCAAGTTCCACGTTAGCCAGATTAGTCAACATTTATATGTTTCGATGCAACAACAAGATTTTCTTTTTAACAAATAGTTTTGTTGGTTGGTTAATTGGTCACATTTTATTCATGAAATGGGTTGGATTGGTATTATTCTGGATACGGCAAAATCATTCTATTCGATCTAATAAGTATCTTGTGTCAGAATTGAGAAATTCTATGGCTCGAATCTTTAGTATTCTCTTATTTATCACCTGTGTCTACTATTTAGGCAGAATGCCGTCGCCTATTGTCACTAAGAAACTGAAAGAGAAAGAGAAAGAAACCTCAGAAACGGAAGAAGGGGGAGAAAGAAAGGAAGAAAGCGATGTAGAAACAACTTCCGAAACGAAGGAGACTAAACAGGAACAAGAGGGATCCACCGAAGAAAACCCTTCCCTTTGTTCGGAAGAAAAGGAGGATCTGGACAAAATAGATGAAACGGAAGAGATCCGAGTGAATGGAAAGGAAAAAACAAAGGATGAATTTCACTTTAAAGAGGCACGCTATCAAGATAGCCCAGTTTACGAAGATTCTGATCTGGAGACCCATCAAGAGAATTGGGAATTGGGAAGACTGAAAGAAGAGAAAAGAATGAATATTAATAAAAAGATTGATTTGTGGATTGAAAAGATTGAAAATATTGAAAACACTTTTGTTACTTTTTTTTTCGATTATAAACGATGGAATCGTCCATTACGATATATAAAAAAGAATCAATTAGAAAATGCTTTACGCAATGAAATGTCACAATTTTTTTTTTTTACATGTAAAAGTGATGGGAAACAAAAAATATCCTTTACATATCCACCTAGTTTATCAACTTTTTCGGAAATGCTAGAACGAAAAATTTCTTTGTATATCATAGAAAAACTATATGAAGAAGATCTTTCTATTTCTAATTCTTGGATTTACTTTAATGAAAAAAAAAAGTGCAATATGAACAATGAATTAAGAAGCCGAATCAAAATTATAGAAAAAAATGAGGGATCTTCTAGTCCGGATATGCTTGAAAAAAAAACCATATTATGCGATGATGAAAAAAAAAAAAAATGCTTGCCAAAAGTATATGATCCTTTTTTCAACGGAGCTTATCGAGGAATAAGAAAAAAACTAGATTCACGTGTAATTAAGAATACTTATAAAGATACAGAAGATTTAGTAGAAATTTTTTTGATAAATAAGATTCATAATCTACTTCTTAATGATTCCTTTGAACCCTACCATCGATATTTTTTGAATTCTACAGAAGAAAAAGAAATTGATTCAGAAAATAAAGCAAAGTCTTTGCAATTTTTATTTGATGTAATTACAACGCATACAAAAGATCAAAAAAAAAGGAAAAAGAAATCTATTGAAACTCGAATAGAAGAAGTAAGTAAAAAAGTTTCTCGATGGTCATACAAATTAACCGATGGTTTGGAAGAAGATGAAGAAGAAAATGAAGAAGAATTGGTAGAAGAAGATAATGAGATTCATTCAAGAAGAGCCAAACGTGTGTTAATTTATAACGATAATGATACCGATTCTATTTCTAGTACTAAGAATACTAGTAACAATGATAAAGATGATGATCAAACGGAAGAGATGGCTTTGATACGTTACTCCCAACAATCGGATTTTCGTCGCAATCTAATCAAAGGATCCATGCGCGCTCAAAGACGTAAAACAGTTACTTGGGACCTCTTTCAAGTAAATGTAAATTCCCCACTTTTTTTGGATCGGCTAGACAAAACATATTTTTTTTCCTCTTTTGATATCAACGAAATGAAGAATATCTTTTTGAGAAATTGGATGGGGAGAGAACAAGAATTAGAATTGAAAATTGATGATTTAAAAAAAAAGGAAAAAGAAAAAAATGAACGGATAGAAATATCAGAAGCTTGGGATAACTTGATATTTACTCAAGCAATAAGAGGTTTGATGTTAGTAACCCAATCTTTTCTTAGAAAATACATTATATTGCCTTCATTAATAATAGCTAAAAATATTTTCCGTATGTTATTATTACAATCCCCCGAGTGGTACGAGGATTTGAAGGAATGGAATAGAGAAAAGCATATTAAATGCACCTATAATGGTGTTCAATTATCAGAAACAGAATTTCCCCAAGATTGGTTAACAGATGGTATTCAGATAAAGATTCTATATCCTTTCTGTCTAAAACCTTGGCGAAAATGTAAGGTACGATCTAATCATAGAGATAAAAAAAAAAAAAAAGAGAAAAAAACTCTTTTTTGTTTTTTAACAGTCTGGGGAATGGAAGCGGAACTTCCCTTTGGTTCTCCCCGAAAAAAACCTTTTTTTTTTGAACCTCTTTTTAAAGAACTCGAAAAAAGAAAAAAAAAGGTGAAAAAGAAATTTTTCCAAGTTCTCAAAATTTTAAAGAAAAAAAAATCCTTTCTAAAAGTTAGAAAAGAAAAAATAAAAAGGGTCATCAAAATACTTCAAGTTATAAAACTAATAATTAAAAAACTGAAAAAATTAAATCCAATTTTATTATTTGAATTGAGGAAAGAAAAAGTATATGAATCGAACGAAAATGAAAAAGATTTCAAAAAAAGAAATCATAAGATTCTTCGCGAATCGTCCGTTCTAATTCGACCGATGAATTGGTTAAATTATTCACTAATAGAAAGAAGAATGAAAGATCTTTCTGATAAGACAATAAAAATAAGGAATCAAATTGAACAAACCGCAAAAGATAAGAAAAAAAAAGAGATAGTTCTAATTTATGATAATAAAAGATTGGAATCACAGAAATCTTTTTGGAAAATATTAAAAAGACAAAATATCCGATTAATGCGTAAATCACACTACTTTATCAAATCATTCATTGAAAAAAGATACATAGATATTTTGCTATGTACCATTACTTTTTCTAAGATAAACACACAACTTTTCTTTGAATCAACAAAAAATATTTTTAATAAATACATTTGCAACAATAAAAAAAATAAAGAACAAGAAGAAATTTATGAAACAAATAAAAATACAATGAATTTGTTTTTTACTATAAAAAAATTGTTTTCAAATACTGATAATACTGAGAATAGTAATCAAAATTCTAATACTTCTTGGAATTTATCTTCCCTGTCGCAAGCATATGTATTTTACAAATTGTCACAAACCCAATTACTTAACCAATTCTTTAATAAGTATCACTTAAGACCTGTACTTCAATATCAAGGGGAGTTCCCTTTTTTTAAGGAAAAATTAAAAAACTATTGTATGATACACAGAATATTTCATTCCAAACCAAGAGATAAGAAAATTCATACGTATGTAATGAACGAATGGAAAAACTGGTTAAAAGGTCATTATCAGTATAATTTATCTCAAAAAAAAAGGTCTCGATTAGTACCTAAAGAATGGCGAAATAGAATAAATCAACGCCGTATGATTAAAAACAAGGAATCAATCCAATTGGATTTCTATAAAAAATACCAATTGATTCATTCCATGAAAAAAAAAAACTATGCAACGAATTCATTTATGAGTCAAAAAGACAAATGGAAAAAACATTACAGATATGATCTGTTATCATATAAATACATACACCCCCCTAATTCATACATTTCTGAATCAACATTAGAAATAAGCGGGGCCCAAGAAATCCCATATTCTTTCAATACATTGAAACCTGAATCTTTTTATGTATTGGTAAGTATGCCTAGTAATGATTATCTAGAAAAAGAATATCTTATTGATAGGAATACCTATTTGGATAGAAAAAATTTTGATTGTAGAGTTCTTCATCTTTTTTTAAAAAAAAATATTGATATCTGGACCAATGAACATATTGGCATCAAGATTCAGAAAAATACTAAGACTGAAATTCAGAATTTAAAAAAAATGGAGAAAAAAGATCTTTTTTCTCCTACGATTCATCAAGAGATCAAACCATGCAACCAAAAAAGAAACTTTCTTGATTGCATGGGAATGAATCAAGAAAGGTTCTATAATACCGCATCAAATTCTGATACTATATCCAATCTAGAACCTTGGTTTTTCCCAGAATTTTTACTACTTTTTGATGTATATAAGATTCAACCTTGGATCATCCCAATAAAATCACTCTTTTTTCATTTTTATATAAATGAAAGTAGTAAAAACATCAACGTAAATCCAAAGAAAAATCTTCATATATCATCAAAAAAAGATCTTGAATTTGTAAATTACAAACAGGAAGAAAACGAACAACAAGGCCAAGGAAATCTTGTATTGAATCTACTAAAAAAAAAGAAAAAAAGGGCTGTTGAAGAATATTACGGAAGATTAGAAAAGAAAAAGGGTAGAAAAAAAAAACAATATAAGAGCAAGAATGAAATGGAACTATATTCCTTTTTGAAAAAAGATTTCCTTTTTCAATTAAGATGGGACGATACCTTGAATAAAAAAATAATGAAAAATATCAGGGTATATTGTCTCCTACTTAGACTGATAAATCTAAAGAAAATTGCTATATCCTCGATTCAAAGAGGTGAAATAAATCTAGACGAAATGCTGATTCAAAAGGACCTAGTTCTTACAGAATTGATAGGAAAGGGAATATTTATTGTTGAACCAATTTTTCTATCTATAAGAAGGGACGGAAAATTGATTATATATCAAACTATAGATATTTTATTGGTCGATAAGAAGAAGCACCAAACGAATAAGAAATACAAAAAAAAAAAAGATATTAAGAAAGGGGAGTTTGAAAAATATATTGCACAACACAGCAACATATTTTTGAGTAGAGACAAAAATCATTATGATTTCCTTATTCCTGAAAATATTATATCTTCCATACGTCGGAGAGAATTTCGAATTAGAATTTGTTTCAATTCCAAAAATTGGAATGTTGTGGATAAAAATTCAAGACTTTACAATGAAAAAAAAATAAGAAACTGTGAAAACAAAATAAGAAACTGTGGGCAATTTTTGAATGAGGACAAGCATTTTAATACAGATGGAAAAATTTTTATGAAATTCAAATTGTTCCTTTGGCCCAATTATCGATTAGAAGATTTAGCTTGTATGAATCGCTATTGGTTTGATACCAATAACAGCAGTCGTTTCAGTATGTCAAGAATAAAAATGTATTCACAATTTAGAGTCAATTCAATTCCAATGAAAATGAAAAAATTTATAGTGGATTTCCTACATATCGTGTGACATATTCGGTAGATGAAAGCCAAAATATATACACTGTATAACATTCTAATACATGATGCTTATTTCCGAGTATATAATTTTTAACTAGGAGGAGCGGAATCCCTTTAAGTAAAAAGAATAAGTAAAAAGAAATTGAAATTGTTCTCTTTCGTAAATACATATATATTTGATATTTGATCCAAATCCAATTTTCTATTGGATTTGGATCAAATATATATAAAATAAACCACATAAACAAGAAACAAAGTAGTATGAATAAAAAAAAATCCAAATTTGATGTATACTAGATGAAAATAACTGGCATAAGAAATCTTATTATTTTTCTTGATCGGTAAAATTCACAGAAAAGAAAGATCAAAATCTTAATTTATGGTCAAAAATTCATTAATCTCAGTTATTACACAAGAAGAAAAAGAAGAAAATAGTGGGTCTGTTGAATTTCAAGTATTCCTTTTCACCAGTAAGATACGGAGACTTACGTCACATTTAGAATTGCACAAAAGAGATTTTTTATCGCAAAGAGGTCTACGAAGAATTCTGGGAAAACGTCAACGATTATTGACTTATTTGTCAAAGAAAAAGAAAGTGCGTTATAAGAAATTAATGGATCAGTTAGATATTCGGGAACCAAAAACTCGTTAATTTCATTTGAATTTTTTATTATTTTCTTATTATTATCCTTGTTCTTTTTTATTTTTTAATTCTTTTTTTTATTAGTTCAGTTATCAGTTCTTAGTATTAGATTTTTCATTTGAATAAATTTATGAAATAAAGAATTAAGGAAAAAATATGACTATACCGGCTACAAAAAAAAATTTCATAATAGTCAATATGGGTCCTCACCACCCATCAATGCATGGTGTTCTTCGGCTGATCGTTACTCTGGATGGTGAAGATGTTATTGACTGTGAACCTATATTGGGCTATTTACACAGAGGGATGGAAAAAATAGCGGAGAACCGAACAATTATACAATATTTGCCTTATGTCACACGTTGGGATTATTTAGCTACTATGTTCACAGAAGCAATAACAGTAAATGCACCAGAACGATTGGAAAGTGTTCAAGTGCCTAAAAGGGCCAGTTATATCAGAGTGATTATGCTAGAGCTCAGTCGTATAGCTTCCCATTTGTTATGGCTTGGACCTTTTATGGCCGATATCGGTGCACAGACTCCCTTTTTCTATATTTTAAGAGAGAGGGAATTGATATATGATCTATTCGAAGCCGCCACAGGTATGCGGATGATGCATAATTTTTTTCGCATCGGAGGAGTAGCTGCGGATTTACCTTATGGTTGGATAGATAAATGTTTTGATTTCTGTGATTATTTTTTAACAGAAGTTGTTGAGTATCAAAAACTTATTACGCGAAACCCCATTTTTTTAGAACGAGTTGAAGGAGTGGGCATTATTCGTGGGGAGGAGACAATAAATTGGGGTTTATCAGGACCAATGTTACGAGCTTCTGGAATCCAATGGGATCTTCGTAAAGTTGATTATTATGAGTGTTACAATAAATTTGATTGGGAAGTAAAATGGCAAAAAGAAGGCGATACATTAGCTCGTTATTTAGTACGAATCGGTGAAATGCAAGAATCCATAAAAATAATTCAACAGGCTCTAGAAGGAATTCCTGGAGGACCTTATGAGAATTTAGAAAACCGCCGCTTTCATACGACAAAGAATTCCGAATGGAATAATTTTGAATATAGATTTATTACTAAAAAACTTTCACCCAATTTTGAATTGTTAAAACAAGAACTTTATGTAAGGGTAGAGGCCCCAAAAGGAGAATTAGGAATTTATTTAATAGGAGATAGTAGCGTTTTCCCCTGGAGATGGAAAATTCGTCCACCCGGTTTCATCAATTTGCAAATTCTTCCTCAGCTAGTTAAAAGAATGAAATTGGCTGATATCATGACGATACTAGGTAGTATAGATATCATTATGGGAGAAGTTGATCGTTGAAATGATAATTGATACTAAAGAAGTACAAACTATCAATTCTTTTTATAGATTAGAATCCTTAAAAGAAGTCTATGGACTCATAGGGATTTTTTTTCCCATTTTCACCCTTGTCTTAGGAATTACAATGGGAGTATTAGTAATTGTGTGGTTAGAAAGAAAAATATCCGCAGCAATACAACAACGTATTGGACCTGAATATGCCGGCCCATTAGGGATTCTTCAAGCTTTAGCGGATGGGACCAAATTACTTTTGAAGGAGGATCTTCTTCCATCTAGAGGGAATAATCGTTTGTTTAGGATTGGACCTTCCATAGCAGTTATATCAATTCTACTAAGTTATTTAGTAATTCCTTTTGGATATCGCCTTGTTTTAGCTGATCTCAGTATAGGTGTTTTTTTATGGATTGCCATTTCAAGTATTGTACCCATTGGTCTTCTTATGTCAGGGTACGGATCAAATAATAAGTATTCCTTTTCAGGCGGTCTACGAGCTGCAGCTCAATCAATTAGTTATGAAATACCATTAACTCTATGTGTGTTAGCAATATCTCTACGTGTGATTCGTCGGAACATGAATTTTTCTTCTTCTCTCTCTTTTCTAGAAAAAAGAGAAGAAATGAATTTAAATATATTTAAATATAAAGACAATATAAATCTAATTTAATATGTAAATAGAAATATGAAATAATATAAGAAAAACTCTTTTTTTTCTATTATTTCATTTTAAAACTTTATAAAATAAGTAAAGATAAAGAAATTGAATGTCTTAAACAAATATCTTCATTTTTTTATTCAACATTTCAGTTCGATGAGTTAAACCAGATAGTTATATGAGTGAAAAAAAACTGCTCCTCAATTTGCAGTAAAAAAAATCTCATTCCCTAGGGTACAAGAAGGAAATTGAAGTAAACATAAGTTTTTTACCCCAAGATTTAGATTCTTTTATTAATCTTCATATCTTGAAGCGGATGCAAAAGATCAACAGTACATTATTTCTTACTATACTGGGGATCAATCAAAAAGAAGTGGGCAGTTAGGAACACCAAAGTACACAAAGGATAAGTAATGGAAATAATGTAAGGTAGCAAAAAAAGAGTTTTTGCATAAAACTTTGCATAAAACGAATCATAATAAGGGCTTGAAATTTGTAGAAAATATCAAGCAGTACTTCCCCACGATTCCGATCTAGAGTATGTTACTATTCGCTGATTAAAGAAATAACTATCAAGAACGAATTAATCCTTTATTTTCTTTGCTTTAAGTTTTCATAGAAAGAAGAACAGGAACAAGACAAAGAAAATGTAATAAAAAAATAGAAGAAAAAGGGAATAATAATTATTCATTAACGAATGCCCAATTCTTTCTATTTATGACGAGTATTTGATTGAAGAATTAAGTTATTGCTGAACAAATATAAATTTGATAAATTCTCATTATATCATTATAAGGGATGAGATCAATTCGGAAGTGCTTTTTCTTATTCTAGCAGATAGAATTTGATTGGTCAAATTGAGGACTCTCCAACCTCCAATGTATCTTTACATTCTATATAGGGTCCAAGGAGAACGATTAGTCCTTACCTTACACATTTCTTTGTGGCCCATAGAGAAGCCGTATGAAGCTTAGGCTTCATGTACGGTTTTGGAATAGCGATGGGAACAGTGATGTTATCATCGACTATAATTATCTAATAGTTCAAGTACAGTTGATATAATTGAGGCACAGTCCAAATATGGTTTTGGGGGATGGAATCTGTGGCGTCAGCCCATAGGCTTTCTAGTTTTTATAATGTCTTCTCTAGCAGAATGTGAAAGATTACCCTTTGATTTACCAGAAGCAGAGGAGGAATTAGTAGCAGGTTATCAAACCGAATATTCAGGTATAAAATATGGGCTCTTTTATCTTGCTTCTTACCTAAATCTATTAGTTTCTTCATTATTTGTAACAGTTCTTTACTTAGGTGGATGGAATTTTTCTATTCCGTACATATCTATTACTGAACCTTTTGTAAAAAAGAAAATGTTTAGAGTTTTTTTAATGGCAATTGGTATCTTTATTACATTAGCCAAAGCTTATTTGTTTCTGTTCATTCCTATCACAACAAGATGGACTTTACCTAGGATGAGAATAGATCAGTTATTAAATCTTGGATGGAAATTTCTTTTACCTATTTCTCTAGGTAATCTATTATTGACAACTTCTTCTCAACTTGTTTCACTATAAAACTCTAAAAAAAAAAATAAAAAATGAAGAGATAACAATAATGATATTCTATATCCATAACTTCTCTCAACCAAGAGAAAGAAACATAAATTTTATTCATGGATATCTATAATATGTTCCCTATGGTTACTGGGTTCATGAATTATGGCAAACAAACAATACGAGCTGCAAGGTACATTGGACAAAGTTTCATAATTACCTTATCCCATACAAATCGTTTACCTGTAACTATTCAATATCCTTATGAAAAATCAATCACATCCGAGCGTTTTCGTGGTCGAATTCACTTTGAATTTGATAAATGTATTGCTTGTGAAGTATGTGTTCGCGTATGTCCCATAGACCTTCCTATTGTTGATTGGAAATTTGAAAAAGCTATTAAGAAAAAACAATTGCTTCATTATAGTATAGATTTTGGGGTATGTATATTTTGCGGTAACTGTGTTGAGTATTGTCCAACAAACTGTTTATCGATGACTGAAGAATATGAACTTTCTACTTATGATCGTCACGAATTAAATTATAATCAAATTTCTTTGAGTCGGTTACCAATGTCAATAATTGGAGATTACACAATACAAAAAGTTATGGATTCAACAACTCAAATGAAAAAAAAAAACCTTGGTTCAAGAACGATTACCAATTCCTAAGATTTGGTTTGGAAGAAAGTAGGATTAGCCAAAGAACTTTTAACTTGATTTTATCTATATTCTTTTTTTTATTCAATTAGAAAGGTATCATATAAAAAAAGTCCCTTTCCTGAGCCCCTTAGTAAGGTCATGAAATATTTCGACTTCTTTATTTCTCTTTTATTTCATAATGGATTTACCTGGACCAATACATGATATTCTTGTAGTATTTTTGGAATCAGTTATTTTATTAGGAGGTCTGGGAGTAGTATTACTTACCAATCCCATTGATTCGGCCTTTTCATTGGGATTGGTTCTTGTTTGTATATCCTTATTCTATATTTCATTGAATTCCTTTTTTGTAGCTGCCGCACAGTTTCTTATTTATGTGGGAGCCATTAATGTATTAATCATATTTGCTGTTATGTTCATGAACGGTTCAGAATATTCCAATGATTCCTATTTGTGGACCATTGGAGATAGGATCACTTCACAGGTTTGTACAAGTATTTTTTTTTCATTAATGACCATTATCCCAGATACCTCATGGTACGGAATTTTTCGGACTACAAGATCAAATCAGATTATAGAACAGGACTTAATAAATAACGTTCAACAAATTGGGATTCATTTATCCACAGATTTTTATCTTCCTTTTGAACTCATTTCTCTAATTCTTTTAGTTTCCTTGATAGGTGCAATTACTATGGCTCGTCAATAATCTAATAAGAACTTCCATTTTTAGAATTCAAAGAAGAAAAAAGGATTCAATCTATTTTATTTCAATCTACTGTGAATATATTCTTTTGTCCTGTAATTATTCTAACTGAATAGGTTGAATTTTTGTTCATATTGAAATGAATCGAGATTGATGAGGAATTTGTCAATGATGTTAGAGCATGTACTTTTTCTGAGTGTTTATTTATTTTCTATTGGTATCTATGGACTGATCACAAGCCGAAGCATGGTTAGAGCACTTATGTGTCTTGAGCTTATACTGAATTCGGTGAATATAAATCTCGTCGCATTTTCCAATATATTTGATAGTAGGCAATTAAAAGGAGATATTTTCTCAATCTTTGTTATAGCCATTGCAGCTGCTGAAGCAGCTATTGGGCTAGCTATTATTTCGTCGATCCATCGTAACAGAAAATCAACTCGTATCAATCAATCAAATTTGCTGAATAATTAGTCGTAATTCTTCTATTTTCACATAGAAATAATCTAAAGAAATAAAAAGGAAGATCTTTCTATTAATAGAAAAATTTCATAAAATGAACATGAATTGAATTCGTATGTACAACTCATATTTCATGGTTATTGAAAAGGAAATCAAAGTATCTTGGCCCTTTCTCATAAACAGATTGGAAAATCTATGGATTCTTCAAATTTTGATAAATCATTGATTCATCTGGTGTTTACAATAGAAAATAGAGGATTTCTCTTTTTTTATAATTTGACCAGATCGAAAATTTTTTGTGTTCAAAACTAGAATTTATAGACCTAATGTCACATTCAGTAAAAATTTATGATACATGCATAGGGTGTACCCAATGTGTTCGAGCTTGCCCCACGGATGTATTGGAAATGATACCTTGGGACGGATGTAAAGCTAAGCAAATTGCTTCTGCGCCAAGAACCGAGGATTGTGTAGGTTGTAAGAGATGTGAATCCGCTTGTCCAACAGATTTTTTGAGTGTTCGTGTTTATTTATGGCATGAAACAACTCGGAGCATGGGTCTTTCTTATTGATATGTGACAAAAAACTCCACTTGAATCATTTGATTCCTCTTTACCGACAAAGGCCCGTACTCGAGAAAAGAAAATCTATTCTTCTTCTCCCGAGCACGGGGTTTTCTAGTCAAAAATTATCTTGTCTTTATCACGAGTTCTTTTCCTTGGTTAACAATACTTCTTGTTTTGCCCATATTCGCAGGTTCTTCAATTGTCTTTTTCCCTCATAGGGGAAATAAGATGTATAGATGGTATACTATATGTATATGTATACTAGAGCTCCTTCTAATGACCTATATATTTTGTTATCATTTCCAATTGGACGATCCATTAATCCAATTGAAGGAAGATTCAAAATGGATTAATCTTTTTGATTTTCACTGGAGACTGGGAATCGATGGACTTTCCATAGGGCCCATTTTACTTACAGGATTTATCACTACTTTAGCTACTTTAGCAGCTTGGCCAGTTACTAGAAATCCGCAATTTTTCTATTTCTTGATGTTAGCAATGTATAGTGGCCAAATAGGATCATTTTCTTCTCGAGACCTTTTACTTTTTTTCATCATGTGGGAATTAGAATTAATTCCTGTTTACTTACTTTTATCCATGTGGGGAGGAAAAAAACGCCTGTACTCGGCTACAAAGTTTATTTTGTGCACTGCAGGAGGTTCCATTTTTCTCTTAATAGGAGTTCTAGGTATGGGTTTATATGGTTCCAATGAACCAACATTAGATTTAGAAAAATTAGCTAATCAATCATATCCTGCAGCATTGGAAATAATATTCTATTTTGGTTTTCTTATTGCTTATGCTGTCAAATCACCGATGATACCCCTACATACATGGTTACCAGATACCCATGGGGAAGCACATTACAGTACATGTATGCTTTTAGCTGGAATCTTATTAAAGATGGGAGCATATGGATTGATTCGGATCAATATGGAGTTATTAGCTCACGCTCATTCTAGATTATCTCCCTGGTTAGTGATAGTAGGAATAATACAAATCATTTATGCAGCTTCAACCTCTCTCGGTCAACGCAATTTAAAAAAACGTATTGCCTATTCTTCCGTATCTCACATGGGTTTCATAATTATAGGAATTGGTTCTATAACTGGCATGGGACTCAATGGAGCCATTTTACAAATACTCTCTCATGGATTGATTGGTGCTGCACTTTTTTTCTTAGGAGGAACAAGTTGTGATAGAATACGTTTTTTTTATCTCGAAGAGATGGGCGGGATATCTATCTTAATGCCAAAAATATTTACCATGTTTAGTAGTTTCTCGATGGCTTCTCTTGCATTGCCAGGAATGTGTGGTTTTGTTGCAGAATTCTTAGTCCTTTTTGGAATAATTACTAGCCCAAAATATCTTTTCATGCCAAAAATTTTTATTACTTTTGTAATGGCAATTGGAATGATATTAACTCCTATTTTTTTATTATCTATGTTACGTCAGATTTTCTATGGATACAAGCTATTCAATATTCCAAACTCAAAAATTTTTGATTCTGGGCCACGAGAACTCTTTGTTTCGATCTGTATCTTTCTACCTGTAATAGGAATTGGTATTTATCCTGATTTTGTTCTCCCATTATCGGTTGACAAGGTACAAGTTCTACTATCTAATTATTTTTATAAATACTAATTTGATAGATTTGATAATAAAGAATTTTAATTAATTGGAAAGAAAGTCTTAGAATTCTTTGACTTTCATCTTTTCACGATTCTCTTCGTTGTAGAATTCAAAAAAAAAAAAAGGAAGGGTGAATTATAATTGTAATGAGATACATCTAGAGTTTTTGAGAACCTTTTGAATAATTCCTCCATTCAAATGGTTTTCAAAAACTCCCAAAATTTTTCATTGTGTATCAGACGATGTTTTTATGTATTTGTCATATAGTTTCTTTTCTTCAATTAGTCAATTAGATATTAATTGGAATGAACCATAACTATGGAACCCGATTCCTAATAGATTGATCCCAAAATAGCATATCCAAATTAATAGAAATCCTATAGAAGCCACAAATGCCGAATTCGTGCCTTTATCTTTCAATTTTGGATTTGTTCTAGTATGTAAATAAATTGCAAATATGGTCCAAGTAATGAATGCCCAAGTTTCCTTAGGGTCCCAATTCCAATAAGAGCCCCATGCTTCATTAGCCCATACTGCTCCAGAAAGAATGCCTATGGTTAAGAAGGTAAACCCTAAATTAATGACACGATAACTCCAATAATCCAAATGCTGAATTAATTGGTATTTGTAAAAATTTTGAAATGAGAGAGAATAATTCTTTTGAAATACACTTCCTTTTTCGCTCAAATATTCCATCTCACCAAAGAAAAACGACTTCTTTTTTAAACTTAAAAATTTCTTGTTTTTCAAAAACAAATCAATTTTTTTTTGAAATGTAATCACTATAAAAGCAACTGATAATAACGATCCACATAAAAGAGCTGCATAGCTCAATAGCATCATACTGACATGCATCATTAACCACTGAGATTGTAGAGCAGGTACTAATATTGCGGGTTGATGCATTTCAGTTGAAAGACCTGACGTGGCGAAACCTTGGGTAAAAATGGCACTTGGTGCAGTTATTGCACTTAAATAATTTTTAGGATTCCCAAGATATAGAATCATATGAATAATAGAGAAACTCCAAGAAAGAAAAATTAATGATTCGTATAAATTACTTAAGGGAAAATGTCCCGAAGAAATCCAACGAATAACTAAAAACCCTGTTATAGATAAAAAAGTAGCTATCATCCCTTTTTCTGACGAATTACGTAATCCTTCAATTTCGTAGACTAAGAAGTTCATCAAATAAATCATAATCACAATTAAGATGATCGAAAAGGAAATATGAGTTAATATATGTTCTAAGGTCACAAATATAATAAACATAAAAAAGGGTCCCTATTAAATAATTGAGATCGGGGATTAAATAGATTTTAATATTTTATTAAATTTATTGTGTCTATGTTCTTTATTATTATATATATATGCCGCCACTCGGACTCGAACCGAGATGCTCTAGCACTGCTTCCTAAGAGCAGCGTGTCTACCAATTTCACCATGGCGGCTTACCTGAAAGAATAATAGGAAATTTGTTGAGATTCAATAGAGTTTAGGAAACAATGAAGAAAGATGCATTTCCATTCATATGGAAATGTGAAATAATACTAAACTAGTATTTTCATAAGTTCAGTTTTAAAAAGAAACTTTTCCGTACTAGAAACCTAGCTTTTGTTAATCCAGAACTCAATAGTTTAGTTCTCAGTCAAGGTATAAAATTCCTAATTTTTTTTTAGTTTCATTTATTTATACTCTTATACTATAACCTAGAACCTCCATTCACTTCCTATTTTTATACTTCATTTGAACTTCTATCTTATATATAAGATAGAAGTTCATTCTAATGAAATAATTCCTATTTCTATATACTTTATATCTATTTACTATATTCTTTCGTATTCTAGTATATACTCTTTTACTAGTTAGATAAATTTTTCTATTATATTAATATTCTGAATTTCTTCATATTTAATAAGAATCTTTTGAATATTACATTTTATTTACTTTCTTATTTTCTAAAAATATATAGAAATATATTAATAATAAGAAGATATTACATTACTTTTTGTATATTCTTTTTTCTAAAAAAAAAATACAATATATAATATATCAAGGCATATTTCATTATTACATTATCCAAATATTAGAATAAATATAGAAAATTGAAATCTATTTTTCTATTCAAAAAGAATTTTTTTAGAATATTTTTTCTTTCTTTTATTATGAATATTCAAAGAAATATTCAAATAAAAGAAAATAGAAAAATTCAATTTTAATATTTTCTTTTATTCATTTTTATTTTCTTTTTTTTTCTATTCTATTTGTATGTTATGAAAGTAAATTATGCTCTTATATTATTGAGAAAAATTTATGGAATAAGTATAGATAATGACTAATAAAGGGTAATTTCTTTTGAACAATAAATGTCTTTCACATACAACGATAAAAAAGAGTCACCTATTTTTGAATGGCAGTTCCAAAAAAACGTACTTCTATGTCAAAAAAAAATATTCGTAGAAATATTTGGAAAAAAAAAAGTTTTTTAGCGGCAGTAAAAGCTTTTTCTTTAGCTAAATCTGTTTCCACCGGACAATCAAAAAGTTTTTTTGTGCGACAAAAAAAAGTTTTTGAAAAATCTTAATTAACATGTATTAAAGAAATTCCAATTTTCTTTTTTGGAATTTGAAGACAAAGAATTCAAATTTACTAATGTATTTTCTTTTTATTTCACTTCTCCATATTAGTTAGAGCTAGTAATATGAAAAATAAGGATCTTTCTATCTACCGGATTCAAAGTACTCAGTGTACTCAGTATTGTGTATTGTATTTTTTTTTATCCCTTTTTATAGTCTTTCAATTTTTCTATTATATTCTCTTTATTGAAATTTATATTGATTGATATTGAATTCGTGAGATAATTTTTTCTTTCTATGAATTGTGCTTTTCTATTTTGAAAAGCACAATTATGATAGACAACGAAGAATCTGAATATTTCATTATACTTTATACTAAAGTGTTGGGTCTCTAAATCATTAAAAAAAAAATAGAAAGAGATAAAGAAATCTGTAACTGAACTCTAATATATTAAATCTATAAATGGAAAGATATACAATATCTATACCTATAAATTACATAATTTTACATAAATAGAATGTAAAAGGAAAATCCAATTATTAAAAATAGAATATTAGAATAAGATGTCCTATTTTTTCAGAAATATCTTGCTTTTCTAGAGTTTAAAGTTACTTAATAACTAAGTACTAAACTTGACTAATTATTTGATCCTATTATTTGACCAACTTATTGCAACTTTTATTTCAAATATTTGATAAAACAACAAGTAATAATTCCAATATTTGATATTTTTCATATCTTTTTTCTTTTTATTATTGTTTTGTTCTTTTCGAAAGAGATCTGAATTGGTGAATTGGAAACAATTATAAGAAAAAAAGAACAATTTGTTTTCTTATGGAATATACATATAAATATGCATGGATAATACCCCTTTTTCCGCTCCCAGTTACTATGTCAATAGGATTTGGACTTTTACTTATTCCGACAGCAACAAAAAATATTCGTCGTATGTGGGCTTTCCCAAGTGTTTTACTGCTAAGTATAGCTATGTGGTTTTCGGCCAATCTGTCTATTCAGCAAATAAATGGAAGTTTTACCTATCAATATCTATGGTCTTGGACCATCAATAATGATTTTTTATTAGAGTTTGGACACTTGATCGATCCACTTACTTCTATTATGTCAATACTAATTACTACTGTTGGAATCATGGTTTTTATTTATAGTGACAATTATATGTCTCACGACCAAGGATATTTGAGATTTTTTGCTTATATGAGTTTTTTTAATGCTTCAATGTTGGGATTAGTTACTAGTTCCAATTTGATACAAATTTATATTTTTTGGGAACTTGTGGGAATGTGTTCGTATTTATTGATAGGCTTTTGGTTCACACGACCCGTTGCAGCAAGTGCTTGTCAAAAAGCTTTTGTAACTAATCGTATAGGAGATTTTGGTTTATTATTAGGAACCTTAGGATTTTATTGGATAACCGGTAGTTTCGAATTTCGGGATTTGTTCCAAATAGTGAATACCTTGATCCATAATAATGGGATCAATTCTTTATTTGCTACTTTATGTGCCTTTTTCTTATTTGTCGGTGCAGTTGCTAAATCCGCACAATTCCCCCTTCACGTATGGTTACCTGATGCCATGGAAGGCCCCACTCCTATTTCGGCTCTTATACACGCTGCTACTATGGTAGCAGCAGGAATTTTTCTTGTAGCTCGACTTCTTCCTCTTTTCATAGTTATACCTTACATAATGAATCTCATTTGTTTAGTAGGTATAATAACAGTACTTTTAGGAGCTACTTTAGCTCTTGCCCAAAGAGACATTAAAAAAGGTTTAGCTTATTCTACAATGTCTCAATTGGGTTATATTATGTTAGCTCTAGGTATAGGTTCTTATCGAACTGCTTTATTCCATTTGATCACCCATGCCTATTCTAAAGCTTTATTGTTTTTGGGATCCGGATCCATTATTCATTCAATGGAACCTATTGTTGGATATTCACCAGATAAAAGCCAAAATATGGTTCTTATGGGAGGTTTAACAAAATATGTTCCAATTACAAAAACTACTTTTTTTTTAGGTACACTTTCTCTTTGTGGTATTCCGCCTCTTGCTTGTTTTTGGTCCAAAGATGAAATTCTTCACGATAGTTGGTTGTACTCACCAATTTTCGCACTAATAGCTTGGTTCACAACAGGATTAACCGCATTTTATATGTTTCGGATGTATTTACTTACTTTTGATGGGTATTTGCGCATTCATTTTCAAGATTATAGTAGTTTTAGTAGTACAAAAAAGAGCTCGTTTTATTCAATATCTCTATGGGGAAAAGGGACACTGAAGAAAGTCAATAAGAATTTCTTTTTTTCAAAAATGAATAAGAATAAGGTTTCTTTTTTTTCAAAAGATATATCAAAAATTGACAAGAATATAAGAAGTAAGATACGAGATTTTAGTACTTACTTTATAAATAGGTACACTTCTATGTATCCTCACGAATCCAGCAATACTATGTTATTTCCTCTACTTTTATTAGTACTATTTACTTTGTTCATTGGATTAATAGGAATTCCTTTTAACGGAAGAGTAATAGATTTGGATCTATTATCAAAATGGTTAACTCCATCAACAACCCTTTTTCATCCAAATTTGAATTCTTCTGAGAATTTTTATGAATTTTTGTCAAATGCTTTTTTTTCAGTAAGTATAGCTTTTTTCGGACTCTTGATAGCATCTATTTTTTATGGATCTATTTATTCATCTTTCAAAAATTTTGTCTTAATTAATTTCTTTTTCAAAAGGGGCCCTAAAAGATTTATTCTGGACAAAATAAAAGGTGTGATATACAATTGGTCATATAATCGTGGTTATATAGATATTTTTTATACTAGGATTTTCACCATGAATATAAGAGGGTTAGCTGAGCTAACTCAGTTTTTTGATAAATATCTAATTGATGGAATTCTAAATGGGATTGGTGTTGCAAGTTTCTTTATGGGTGAAGGGATAAAATCTATGGGAGGTGGACGAATCTCATCTTATCTATTCTTGTATTTTTCTTATATTTCAATCTTTTTATTAATATTCATTCTTTTCTCTTCTTTCAGTCTTCCCAATTCCCAATTCTCTTGATGGGTCTCCAGATCAGAATCTTCGTAAACTGGGCTATCTTGATAGCGTGCCTCTTTAAAGTGAAATTCATCCTTTGTTTTTTCCTTTCCATTCACTCGGATCTCTTCCGTTTCATCTATTTTGTCCAGATCCTCCTTTTCTTCCGAACAAAGGGAAGGGTTTTCTTCGGTGGATCCCTCTTGTTCCTGTTTAGTCTCCTTCGTTTCGGAAGTTGTTTCTACATCGCTTTCTTCCTTTCTTTCTCCCCCTTCTTCCGTTTCTGAGGTTTCTTTCTCTTTCTCTTTCAGTTTCTTAGTGACAATAGGCGACGGCATTCTGCCTAAATAGTAGACACAGGTGATAAATAAGAGAATACTAAAGATTCGAGCCATAGAATTTCTCAATTCTGACACAAGATACTTATTAGATCGAATAGAATGATTTTGCCGTATCCAGAATAATACCAATCCAACCCATTTCATGAATAAAATGTGACCAATTAACCAACCAACAAAACTATTTGTTAAAAAGAAAATCTTGTTGTTGCATCGAAACATATAAATGTTGACTAATCTGGCTAACGTGGAACTTGGTAAAATGAAATGGTTGAAGAATTGAAAAATGAGATTATTCAGGAATACACATTGAATGCTGAGATTACGCATTGAATTTCTGGTAGTAG